CCGCGGCTTATATAGGTGAATCCATGGAGGGCCATCATTGAAATAGTCTTTTCATTTTTTAGCTTAGCCCCGTCCGTGTGTCTCAAGATAATTAGTTCACTTAGGGAATTGGGGAAATATACAACTATGCCATAGACGACCTAGAGTAATAGCAAAAAAAGTACGTTGATATTCAAAAGGAAATAAATATAAAGGACCTTTTCCTAAAATTGATTTTCCTTCACTTAATATCATACTTCTTATCAATGAATATTTGCTTTATCTTTCTATTGGTTAGCCCATCTCATTATTCTTATTAACTCCTTATTCAAAATCAAAACAATTTAAAAAAGAATTCTTCCCAAGAAGTCTTGTGGTATATGTTTACGACGGGTGATTCAATTAAATAAACTGAACGGGGAATCAGTTCCCCGTTCAGTTTATTTAATTGAAGGATTTACCAAAATCTAAAAAAAAATTACATAAACTTAGATCAATCAAGTAATGATGTTTCTTTGAATATGCATATGTAATGATTTTCTTTATACATCTGGTAATGATTCGGTCTAAAAAATGAATCCATTTAGAAAGGACGAAAAGAATTTAATTAAAGGGATTCATAAAAAAATGAGCTGGGTAGGGGAGGGGAGGGGGTCGTCGAACTAGGTATATATAATTGAATGACTATTAAGCCAACCCTTGTAGAAGTTTCGACGCTTGATTCTCAAATACGGTTGAATCTAAGATGAATAGTTGGTTTACGTTCTAGAATAAAGACATGTATATGTGATATTAGACTAGTATCTCTTAGATTTCTATTTCATTTGACCTACTACTGAAATTTGTAATTTCGATCGGGATTCCAATACAATAGAAGTCCTTCCGTCTCGTTGTGACTGTGAATTGAATGAACAAACGGATGAAATCCAGAAAAATTCCAAATAACAGTTCGAACTAAGAAATGGAAGAACAAAAGTTGTATAGGAGTCACAAGAACTCTGTGGATGGAAACTCAAGATATCGAAGTAGTTCTGACGATTCAATAAATAATATTATTACTTGTACTTCAATTACTTCTCAATTCGATGGATGAATCCTAGTGATGGAATAATGAAGTTCTAATTCATTGATTGATTGTATCATTAACGATTTCTTTTTTTGTTACGAGGAACTTATCATGAATCCAATCATTTCTGCCGCTTCCGTTATTGCTGCTGGGTTGGCCGTAGGACTTGCTTCTATTGGACCTGGAGTTGGTCAAGGGACTGCTGCGGGTCAAGCTGTAGAGGGTATCGCGAGACAGCCTGAGGCGGAGGGAAAAATACGAGGCACTCTATTGCTTAGTCTAGCTTTTATGGAAGCTTTAACAATTTATGGATTGGTTGTGGCATTAGCACTTTTATTTGCGAATCCTTTTGTTTAATCTTATCTTATAAAAAAGATAAGACCTTGTCGTTTGCTTTTTCAAATTCTATCAAGATTTCCTCCCTACGATTACTTTTTCGTTGAGAAAATAACCTACAGGAAGGGCCGATGAAGAATTAGCATACTGACTCGCTTTCATCCTTTCAGTTCGTAGACCAAGGGAACTTTTTTAAGTGAGTCTTACTATCCCCATAATCCAAAAAGGGGGCGGTTCAGAATTGAGAACTAACTCAAAAATTTTTTGACTCGATTTCAGAAAAAGAAAAAAAAAAAAAGAGAGTAAATAAAAAGCGAGGTGAAGTGATACAAAAATAACTCTGTTCGGTTTTTTAGTCGATCTATAAGAGGAGAGCATATGAAAAACGTAACCGATTCTTTCCTTTCTTTGGGCCCCTGGCCGTCTGCTGGGAGTTTCGGGTTTAATACCGATATTTTTGCAACAAATCCAATAAATCTAAGTGTAGTGCTTGGTGTATTGATCTTTTTTGGAAAGGGAGTATGTGCGAGTTGTTTATTTCAAGAATAGGCTGGACCAACCAGCTGTACCCTTTAGTTTTCCTTAGAACTAGGAGAGAGGGGTGCATGATCTCGCGAATTACTTCTGAATCAATTAATAAATTCTCTGTAAGAACCATAGCATTTCGTGATTTATTGGTAAATCTACTTCGATTCTCTCTCAACCAATAATGCGGGACTATTAACATGGTTAAAGCAAACCGTTTGAAGTCAAGACACTGCATGGTACTCTTTCTATCACTATGTTAATTATAGAGATGTTTTCAAAATGAATATTGTATCGATATAGGATACTCATATTGATAAAATAATTTGAACTGTTTATTGTAAAAACGGGCATTTTCACCTTTTTATCCAATGCTTAATTGACGACCTGTGTCTTAGTCAGAATATTTTTTGAAAAAAAAAAAGAAACAACTTTGCTGACAATTACATATTTTTTTTTGATTTTGTCAGAAGAGTCCTCCGAATTTTTTTCGGCTTGCATAAGTTTCCATATCTTTTTGGAATATGAACAAAGAAGAGAGGATAAGCTCATTATATTCATAAAAAACACAAAAAAAACGTATGAGAATTTCTC